CCGATTTGAATTTTATTTAATCGATCTAAAATTGATCCCTCGTTACTGCTCAGAGGAGAAGTAATAGGTAGGGATGACAGGATTTGAACCCGTGACATTTTGTACCCAAAACAAACGCGCTACCAAGCTGCGCTACATCCCTTTCAATTGTTCTACAGTGTCATTGTAGAGAATCCCTGTCTTGTTTTCCACATCCTTATTTTCTCTATTGATATACAAAATTTCTTTGCTCATTTCTTCTTGGTCTCATATTATATAACAAACATATAATAAATAATAAATGAATATTTTTCGCGGGAATTCTCTCAAGTCTATTTTCAGGTGGAAAGGGGCGTATTTTTCTGTTTTAAGAAAAGGAAAATCTTATCTATCGAATCGTTGTACATTTCAATTTGAATTTTTAATTAGGGATTTGGGATTCCGTGTACAAATACAAGTATACAAGTAGTCCTTAACTACATATACATCTGATTATATATGTATTACCATAATGTAATACAATAAAGAAGAAAGAAGGAGCATTTTAAATGCGCGATCTAAAAACATATCTTTCCGTAGCACCGGTACTAAGTACTCTATGGTTCGGTTCTTTAGCAGGTTTATTGATCGAGATTAATCGTTTATTTCCAGATGCATTGACATTCCCCTTTTTTTCATTCTAGTTATTGACATGGTAAGGGGTTCAGAATTTTAGAGATGCAATCAAATATCTGTAACCAATCCCCCCCTTTTTTTAGAATTAGGTAGAATAAGGAGGGGGGGGGAGAGAAAGAAAAAAAGGATTCAACCTCATCAAAACTAGGGTTCAGGATCCAATAAAATTACTAATAGAGCTCAATTTCGAATAAAGTGAAAACGGAAATGTGGCTAGGGCAACAGTAGCGTATCCTACAAGATACTAAAATCCTGTACAGCAATTCTAAAAATAGTTAGAAAAAATCATTGTATTACTTATTTTTTTTTATTTTTTATTTATATATTCTATATTAATATTGATATTCTATATTAATATTGATTCCAACGAAATATTTCATAATTTTATTTTGAGTTAGCAACTTCTATTTTTTTCGTTCCTTTCTTCTTCGCTTTGGATCGGAAAATAGAAGATTGGGGTGAATCAAAAATCCAAAGGAGGTTTATGGCCAAGGGTAAAGATGCCCGAGTAACGATTATTTTGGAATGTACCAGTTGTGTTCGAAACGGTGTTAATAAGGAATCAACGGGCATTTCCAGATATATTACTCAAAAAAATCGACACAATACGCCCAGTCGATTGGAATTGAGGAAATTCTGTCCCTATTGTTACAAACATACAATTCACGGGGAGATAAAGAAATAGATCGAATCAAGTGCTTGTATGTCAATTTTCCAAGGAACATGAAAAAAATAACATTAGGTATATATTATTACATATATTTAAATAGAAACAAATCAAATAAATAAATAGAAACAAACAAAATCCTATTTATATTTATCAATTATATATATAAATTTTATAAATTTTTTTTTTAATCCGATCGAAATAGTATTTTAGAAATAAGGAATAAACAAATCATGGATAAATCCAAGCGACTCTTTCCGAAATCCAAGCGATCTTTTCGTAGGCGTTTGCCCCCGATTCAATCGGGGGATCGAATTGATTATAGAAACATGAGTTTAATTAGTCGATTTATTAGTGAACAAGGAAAAATATTATCTAGGCGGGTGAATCGATTGACCTTAAAACAACAACGATTAATTACTATTGCTATAAAACAAGCTCGTATTTTATCTTCGTTACCTTTTCTTAATAATGAGAAACAATTTGAAAGAAGTGAGTCGACCACGAAAACTACTGGTCTTAGAACCAGAAATAAATAGGCTTATTCTTGAATTGAATCAAAATTCCAATCCGAACTCAGGGGCGGATTCATATTAATGTTTTGTTCGAAAAATCCGAGAATCAAAATTGGATTGTCGTGTCTGTCGTAAGAAAAAAATAAAATAATCGTCGAAGAAGAATAATTTTTTATTATTGAGCATATTCGGTCATTTTGCTTTGCCGACTTTCTATTTTATCAGACTAATTTCTACTCTACCTTCCCCAAGCCCATTCTCCCCGGAACGCCATTTAAAACATTCCAATGGATTCCTTCCAATCTCCTTATTTTCGAATTTCATTAGAAATGGTATAAAGACAACTCCTATTTGATATAGCTATTTGTGCAAGTATTTTACGATTAAGAAGCAACTGCTTCTTGTACAGATTGTGTATGAATCTATTATAACTATAGGATACCCCATCGCTGCGAATTACTGCATTTATTCGAGTGATCCACAAACGACGAAAATCTCTTTTTTTCCTACCCCTATCCCGATGAGCCGAAACCAAAGCTCTTATTCTCTGTTGAGTAATAGTTCGAGTAAGGCGTGAATGAGCCCCTCGAAAGCTTGATGCAAATAAACGAATTTTTGTTCTACGTCTCCGAGCTATATATCCGCGTTTAATTCTGGTCATTGAATAAATGAAACTTTGATGAATAACTAATTCTTTCTTTCAGTTATTCTTTTCCCCTTTACTGGTCTATTAATAACAAAACGGATTCTTCCAATGTATAAAATAAAAATTCCAATGGCTTTTGCTACTCTAACCTTCCCCCCCACAATTTTTGCTTTTCTATTTCTAAGTATTTCGCCTTTAAATAAGAAATTGTATTGATACTTGATATCAAAAAAGGTCTAATAATAAAAAAAAGTAGTAAATAGAAATGAGAAATAAATAGTGGGTTCCATCGTTTCTATGGTTACTTCTTAAACGGTGAGGTCCTCTCTATACACCGGAGCTCTTCCTTCAATTAATCAATACTATTGGTAACTTGTACAGTTCACACTCTTTGGCTCTACCCATGAATTTTCCAGTAATAGGTCTTGTCTTTCACAACGAGATCTACTTTATCTTTATACAGTAACGGTATTTCATTTTTAATTATGAAGATTAGTTGGGTAGCTGACCCTGTTAGTCCGTTCTTGTAAGAGTAGAAGCATAATCTTTCTGTTTATTTTTTAAAATAAAATAGGATTTCCCCCGCTTAATGGATAACCGTTTGTTACCAATGGGGGATTTTTTCTCCAAAATTTAGGTGATTGGATTTGCACCAATGGAAACCATAAGTTTGATACACAATAGAAGGATATGATAGATCGATCCTTTTTAGTTTTTAAATAGTGAATGGAATTCCTCCATTCTATTTTATTCACTGGTACTGATCATTGATACTGACAAAAGAGTTTCCTTTCTTTTGTCTCAGCCATGATCTAATCTGAACGAGTCGCACATACACCCTAGTACACGTTCCTCGGCGCTGAGGACATCCCCGAAGAGCGGGGGATTTCGTGACATTTCTGATTGGCTGTCTTGTATTTCTAATAAGTTGTTTAATAGTTGGCATGCTGAATCATATGTATAATGGGCTGGTTTAGATTGATCCTAACCGGATGATTCCGAATTACTTCTATTAAATATTCTATTAAATGTTTAATAGAATATTTAACTAAACCCTTAAAAAGCTAAAATCTGAAATTGTGGATTTACGTGAAATCAATGCTATTTTTTATTGAACCGCTACAAGATCAACAATTCCATAAGCTTGGGCTTCTGTTGCTGACATAAAAACATCCCTTTCCATGTCTTCAGATACAACCCATAAGGGCTTGCCTGTTCTTTGTACATAAACCCTTGTGAGGGTTTCGCGAAGTTTCAGTAGTTCTTCCGCTTCCAGGATAAATTCTCCCACTTGTGCCTCATAAAAAGAACTAGCGGGTTGATGGATCATTACCCTGATGATAGAATGGTTCTTCTATCTCGCTCGATGAAGCGAGGAGACGAGATAACAAATAATGAGAAAAAATAGAGAGAATCGAACAACCGTACAGGCATTTCTTGTGCATTGCATACGGCTCTACAATGGAATTCACTTTTTACCTTTCATTGAAGAAAGAGAAAATATAGGGTCTATTAGACCCAGATCAATAAATGATCCAATTACCACCCTTCTTTTTTTTTCGGAGGAGTTAAAAAAAAATACTATGATGGCCCCGTTGCTTTATATATTTATTTCGTCTGTGATTCAGCAATCCCAAAGTTTCTTTTTTTGTCCTTTTTCATAACATAAATATTATTCGTAGCCTTCCGGTGTGAAAAAAAAGTTTGTGACGCTGAAATGGGCCCCCGATAGCTAAGATAAAATTAGCTAAGATAAAATTGGAAATACCCCTTATCTCATACTACTCTTTCGATACATAATCTAATATTTTGAAAAAAAAAATTTCATATCGAATTCGAAGTGCCATGCTATTATTACGTATTAATTCATATTTCATATGGCGAAGGCATAGTCTTCTTTTTTTTCGTGCAAATAAAAAAAAATCATTGGCGCCAAGCGTGAGGGAATGCTAGACGTTTAGTAATTTCTCCCCCGACTAGGATAAAAGATCCCATTGAAGCAGCCAATCCCATGCATATTGTCTGTACATCTGGTTGCACAAATTGCATAGTATCATAAATAGCCACTCCAGGTATTACCCATCCGCCAGGAGAGTTTATAAACAAATAAAGATCTTTGGTATCACTCTCTATACTGAGATATACCATAAGACCAATAAGTTGATTTGAGATTTCGCTATCAACCTCTTGGCCTAAAAAAAGCAATCTTTCTCGATAAAGTCGGTTGGTTAAGATAAAATCAAATTGTATCCTTTAGGAGCCGTACAGGCACCTTTTGATGCATACGGTTCGCCACAAATTGCGAACAAAATCAATGCGTCGATTCCAGTCCTCTTTATTTTTTCATATTTCATAGCAGACTTTTTATAACTTCTAAGAAAGAGCTTTTTTTCTTCCGTTTTTAAAGAAAGATGCGTTTTGGCCCTTTTCCTATAATCCTATAATATAAAAAAAATTAACTAAGCTTATCGGACTAACTTCTCATTGATGTTTTTTTCATCGAGATAAAATCCAAATCGCGATGCATTTTCTTGTTCCTGAATGGGCTTCGTCCATTTTTTATTCACTTTTTTTAGGTTTAGGCTCTACTCCGAGTAAAGATCTGCCCGATTTAGATTTGCACATATAGGACAAATCAACCAAATACCGCGTCTTTTTCTACGACTTCCTTTTTTTTTTCAATTCATTTCTTTCATGTCTTCCGTCAAATATCGAACGTATTAATCATATTATTCTTATTCGACTGATTAACAGTCGAGATCGCTCCTATTTAGAATTTATTTCTAAATAGAATCATTTATGATATATGATATAAGTGGTAATCATCGATATATTACCAATTTGGTTTTTACTAAACGGAGCCTGGATACTTCATTTTATTGGTCCAACCAAGTCAACCATAAATCATTCTAATTGATAATATTAATCTGAATACCCCCCAAAAAATGGATCTAATTCCACTTCATTGCACTTCACGCTACAAATTATTGATAATTCAATCAATTTTTTTGGGCGAAACAGAGGATATCTCGATCGGGGGAGAGAATGGGGAAATCCCATATGGCCCAATATATCTTACAAGTCGCACTATACGTCAACCCAAGATGCATCTTCCTCTCCAGGACTTCGAAAAGGCACTTTTGGAACACCAATAGGCATTAAATGAAAGAAAAAAGAATTAAGTACTCTATTTCACTTTGATGTGGAAGCGTAACAATGGGTTTATTGTCTTAATATAATAATATTGGCCTTTATCGTACTTTATTTAATTTATTCTATTTTATACATAGATTGAATAAGGTCAGAAAATAAAATAAATATAAATAAAGGTAAAGAAAGACAGAATGAATAAAAATAAAGGAAAATTTTTACGAATAGGTCCTTTGAATGATGAACAAATATAGATACGTTCGTTCATAGAAAAGAGAGTTAACCCCCATTGCGTATTGGTACTTATCGGATATAGAATAGATCTGCTTCTCTTTTTTCCTATCAACCGAATTGTTCCATTATTACTACAAGAATAGAACAAATATTAATCCTTTCTCCGTACTAATACACTGAAAGGGAGGAGGGCGATAGCATAGTTTTTTTTTCCAATGCAATAAAGTTACATAGTGTCTATTTTTCGTTGATAAAGGGGTATTTCCATGGGTTTACCTTGGTATCGTGTTCATACCGTCGTATTGAATGATCCCGGCCGTTTACTTTCTGTTCATATAATGCATACAGCTTTAGTTGCTGGTTGGGCCGGTTCTATGGCTCTATATGAATTAGCTGTTTTTGATCCCTCTGACCCCGTTCTTGATCCAATGTGGAGACAAGGTATGTTCGTTATACCCTTCATGACTCGTTTAGGAATAACTAATTCATGGGGCGGTTGGAGTATTACAGGAGGGACTATAACGAATCCGGGTCTTTGGAGTTACGAAGGTGTAGCCGGAGCGCATATCGTGTTTTCTGGCTTGTGCTTCTTGGCAGCTATCTGGCATTGGGTGTATTGGGATCTAGAAATATTTTGTGATGAACGTACAGGAAAACCTTCTTTGGATTTGCCCAAGATCTTTGGAATTCATTTATTTCTTTCAGGAGTGGCTTGTTTTGGGTTTGGCGCATTTCATGTAACAGGATTATATGGTCCTGGAATATGGGTGTCCGACCCTTATGGACTAACCGGAAAGGTACAACCTGTAAATCCAGCGTGGGGCGTAGAAGGTTTTGATCCTTTTGTTCCAGGAGGAATAGCCTCTCATCATATTGCAGCAGGGACATTGGGCATATTAGCGGGCTTATTCCATCTTAGTGTCCGTCCGCCCCAACGTCTATACAAAGGATTACGTATGGGAAATATTGAAACCGTCCTTTCCAGTAGTATCGCTGCTGTCTTTTTTGCAGCTTTTGTTGTTGCTGGAACTATGTGGTATGGTTCAGCAACTACTCCCATCGAATTATTTGGTCCTACTCGTTATCAATGGGATCAGGGATACTTCCAGCAAGAAATATATCGACGAGTTAGTGCTGGGCTAGCCGAAAATCAAAGTTTATCAGAAGCTTGGTCTAAAATTCCTGAAAAATTAGCTTTTTATGATTACATCGGCAATAATCCGGCGAAAGGGGGATTATTCAGAGCGGGTTCAATGGACAACGGGGATGGAATAGCTGTTGGGTGGTTAGGACACCCTATCTTTAGAGATAAAGAAGGGCGTGAACTTTTTGTACGCCGTATGCCTACTTTTTTTGAAACATTTCCGGTTGTTTTGGTAGACGGAGATGGAATTGTTAGAGCCGATGTTCCTTTTAGAAGGGCGGAATCGAAATATAGTGTTGAACAAGTAGGTGTAACTGTTGAGTTCTATGGCGGCGAACTTAATGGAGTGAGTTATAGTGATCCCGCGACTGTCAAAAAATATGCTAGACGCGCTCAATTGGGTGAAATTTTTGAATTAGATCGTGCTACTTTGAAATCCGACGGTGTCTTTCGTAGCAGTCCAAGAGGTTGGTTTACTTTTGGGCATGCT